CCTGAAAAACGAAAAAGAAACCGCTCATACTCATAACTCAAGTCGGATAACTCTCAAATAGTTCAAAGGACAATCTTTAGTGAATTTCCTTTATTGAGTAGTCTTTACTCCCTTTCGTTTATCCCGGTTAAACTATTTCAAATTCTATTTGGATTTTTTAGTTGGATCCCATTATTGAGACTATCGAGAGAATTAACAACTACAAAAGGTGTTTCCTTGTTTTTAAACCCTTTAATTCCTATTTTTCATCATTGGGTTTAGACATTACTTCGGTGTTTTTTAATCTTTTCAAAATGGCAGCAACATACCTTTTTTATTTCTTTCTATCAAAGAATCCTATGGACGGTTGATTCTAGTATGATACACGTTGAATCGAAAAATTGGGATTAATTTCAAGAAGTTTTGCTTTTGAATTGGAAACTTGCTCAAATCGGATCCTTTCTATTTTCCATATATTTACGAAGTTGTTCTGGTTGATTGGCATTAACCCTAGATCCTTGCCCCTAAGAAATGAATTAATACTTGCGGCTCGAGCTCCATCATGGACTATTTACAACCCCGACAAAAAACGAAGGGTTCAAGTGTAACAGAACAAACAATGTCGAGCCAAGAGCACCTCATTTCTAGACAAATCTAAAATGGTGGGTGTAAAAATCCACAACGGGTCGTATCCTTCAAGTCGCACGTTGCTTTCTACCACATCGTTTCAAACGGAGTTTTACCATAACATTCCTCTAATTTGGAACCGGTATGGAATTGATTCAATTATGGAATCATGAATAGTCATTGGTTCGGCTGTTCATAGACACCGCAATCCACATTTTTTCTTCTATATATGATACACGAAACAATTTTTTCTGAAAAAATCTTAGCAAAACAACACTCTTAACATATTTAACAGACTAATAGAATATATAGATAATAGAAAGAAATATATTCTTATTATACAATACAATATATATATTTTTGAATCTTCAAGTAAAGAAATATATTCTTATTATACAATACAATATATATATTTTTGAATCTTCAAGTGACTTAATAAGATAAATTAAATGATTTCCTACTTTGTCAAAGATTCCACGTAGAGGGAATCATTAAAAATACTAAAAAAAAGATTTCTAAATGAAATGAACTATTTGAATTAAACATCATTATTTAATTCACTTTAATTTGATCGGGTTTGAAGAAAATTGGACAATAAGCATCGCCTTTCTTTATAGCTTTATAGAAAAACCAGCCTTTCTTTTTGAATTGACTCGTCACTAATTTCAAATAAAAATTTGAAATAGATCAAAGAAATAAATAAGAAAAAAGAAATCCTTTTTTCATGAGATGTATAAAAAAATAATGTAAGCTAATATTTGAATTTTGATTCTTTTAATCAGATTACGAAAATCAAAATAAAAAAAAATAGGTAAGGTTTCTCCTATCTATCAGATAGACTGCTACACTGAACTGTTGTCACTGTTTGTTATAGATATTTTATATAAATATCTAATATGAACTGTAAAATGCGGGACGTGATAATTTGTTAATGAAATTAGAACAGATAGTTAAAGTAATATAGATTAACTGCTATCCCCCCCTCCTTTTTATATTTTTATATTATGTATGGGGTTTTATATGGGAATAATGGAAATGGAGAAAGGGATCCGTACTGGGACGGAAGGATTCGAACCTCCGAATAGCGAGACCAAAACCCGCTGCCTTACCGCTTGGCCACGCCCCATTTCAATTTCTAATCGACACTAAGAAACAATAATATTGTTTTTGGTTGTTTGTCAACTCGAACCAAAAAAAAATATCTAGATAAATTCCATATCTATAGAATAGACCGGTACTCAAATATTCAAATTTTGATATATATATACATATACAGAACTCAACTTAATTTATTGATCATTACATAGAATTCAATTAAGATATTGTATGAAAGTATGGTTTCTTCTATTCTCCTTTGAGAATTGGAGGAGTTTTGGTTGAGTGGATTCAAAGAAAAAGAAGGGTTTTTTGTCTACCTTATTGACTTTCTTTCTTTTTCCTTATATCAAAAATGCAACCAAAATGCAATTATCTCCAAGAACAAAATGTCTGTTATGCTTAATATTGTTAGTTTGATCTGTATTTGTATTAATTCGCCCCTTTATTTGAGTAGTTTTTTCTTCGGCAAATTGCCCGAAGCCTATGCTTTTTTGAATCCAATCGTAGATGTTATGCCAGTCATACCTTTGTTTTTTTTTCTCTTAGCTTTTGTTTGGCAGGCTGCTGTAAGTTTTCGATAAGATCCTGAATAAGAATATCCTAGAAAAAGCACGATTTCCTCGAGAATAAATTATAACAATTGCTAAAATAAGATAAGTTTTAGAGTATGAACCCTCGATTCACGCATTGAAATTCGTGCATAGCCAACATAAATCAGGCTTACCCGCATTTCCTCGTTTTTAAGCCTTTTCTTTTCCAGCCATCTAGTCAAAGACCCTAACTCTATTAGGGTCTC